AGATGTTAATCGTAAGCAAGAAGATTGTTTACGAAGAAACAACAAGAAAAATTCATATTCTGATACATAAGAGTTATATAGGAATCGAGATAGTCTTTTATTTTCTTTTGAAAAAAGAAAAATGGATTTCATTGAAGTAATAAGACTATTCCAATTCGAATAATAGTTGAGAAAGAATCGCAATAAATGCAAAGATGGAACATCTTGGATCCGGTATTCAAGGAGTTGAACCAAGATTTCAAAATGGATAGGATAGGGTATTTCTATATGTGATAGATAATGTAAATGCAAAAATTTGTCTTCTAAAAAGGGAAATATGGAATGAATAGATCGTAAATTTTGAAACTTTGGTATTTCTTTTTCTTCCGGACAAGATAGTTGTCCTAGTGAGAATGGGATTTCTACAACGATTGCAAACCCCTCAGATAGAATCTGAGAATAAAACTCCGAATAAAAATGATTGCTGTGATCCAACAATCGATCTTGGTTAGGATGATTAACCGAATTAATCCAAAAATTCTGCTGATACATTCGAATAATTAAACGTTTCACAAGTAGTGAACTAAATTTCTTGTTATTACAACCAAAAATTTCCACAGGTTCGGAACCATTTAATACATAATCATGGGCAAATGCATAAATATATTCCTGAAAGAGAAGTGGGTAAACGAAGTATTGTTGACGAGATTTCTGTTTTTCTGAATACCCTTCGAATTTTTCCATTTGTATTTCTACTTGAATCAGAGAAAAAAAGCATTTCTCGATTTATCAAATGATGATACATAGTGCAATATGGTCAGAACAGGGTGTTCCATTTTATAAAACAAACCCTGAAAAGAAAGGGAGTCTAATCCATAGATCTTTTTCTGCTCCTTTTCTATCTAATTAGTTTATGTTTGTTCTAATTACAAACAAGAACTAATCTTTTATTTTTGCAGGCCAATCGCTCTTTTGACTTTGGAATACAGTCTCTTTATCAATATACTGCTTCTTTTACACATTCAATTCATAACATTCCTTTTCAATCCATAATCAAGAATAATTAGGATTCCTAAAAAAAAATTAAAGGGTCCACCGATAGGAAAACCCAACCTTTCCCCGCATCAGGCACTAATCTATTTTTAACGTCTAATTAGATCGGGGAATCATTTCAATTAAGAAGTTAAGCTCGTTGCTTTTTATTTTACCAGAATTAGAGCTAGGCTCTATCCATTTATTCACTAGACCCAGAAAATCGGAATTTTTTTATTCCAAAAAAAAAAAAAGAAATTGATTTTATTACGACATGCTATTTTTTCCATTCATTACCTTTGAGGATCAGTCGTGGTCTTCTAGACTCTACCAAGAGTCTGGACGAATTTGTTGCTTCATCCAAATGTGTAAAAGATCATAGTCGCACTTAAAAGCCGAGTACTCTACCATTGAGTTAGCAACCCAGATAAAATAGGATCTTAGATACGATCGAAATCCAAAAATCGATGGAATTACACCGGACGCTCCTGGCAAAACATTGAATTAGCAAGACATCAAAAGAAAGATTTTATCACCCATTAAAAACACTCAAATACCAAAATAAACAGATCGGTTAAATTTCACTAAGGTTAAAAAAGAAGCGGCCCCAATCATAATAGCAAAATTGTTATTTTTTTAACATTTAATATAGAAAAATCTTATATGAAAGTACATGCAAGGGGGGGCAACCCTATCATTTGAGCAAAGTGTAGACAGAAATACCTAATATGGAGTGACAATAAAGAGACCTATCTAGCTACAAATTCTATTTGTTCAATAGACCTTTGTCAATAGAAATACAATGGTAAGAAAACCAATTAGATACAAATAAGGAAATTAAATAAGGGCTTTTGTTGGATTGGCACGACATAAATGCAGCAAAAAAATAGGACTAAAAAAGAGGCAAATTGTGTCTAAATAATTAAGGGATATTAATGACTCTCCCCTACTTTTTTATTTTTTATTCATTTAGTTCTTCAATTAACTCAAAGTTCTTTCTTTATCTTTAAAGAATTCTGCTTTCCTTAAAATATCATAAACAGTTCTTGTAGGTTGAGCACCTTTTTCAAGGAAATAGAGAATAGCTGGAACATTTAAACAAGTTTGATTCTTTATCGGATCATAAAAACCAACTTTTTGAAGATCTCTTCCTTCTCTTCGAGATCGAACATCAATTGCAACGATTCGATAGACAGCTTATTGGGATAGATGTAGATAAACAATGCCCCCCCTAGAAACGTATAGGAGGTTTTCTCCTCATACGGCTCGAGAAAATGATTCGAATTTCTATCTATAATACAAGTAAATAGAAATTAGACTATGACTTGCATTAATTTCCTTATAGAAGAAAAAACAAATTTCATTTATACTCATGACTCAAGTTGGCTAATTTTGACTAACAGAATTCAAAAGAGAAATCCTTCGAAATTTTTTGAGTCGTCTCTAAACTCTTTTCTTTATCTCATCTCGAACAAATTGACTTTTATTCCTTATTCTGATCTAATTCTATTGTTGAGATGGTTGAAAATCATGTTTACTTGTTCCGGAATCCTTTATCTTTGATTTGTGAAATCCTTGGGTTTAGACATTACTTCGGGAATTCCTATTCTTTTTTCTTTCAAAAGAGTAGCAACATACCCTTTCTTTTTTTCTTATTTCCTTCAATAAAGCATTTTCCTCTTCTAGAGAAATCGAATATGAACGATTGATTCTGATAGACTTTTAATCAAAAAAAAGTTTTCCAATCTTCCAAAATTAGACTTTTTCTTATTTTAACCTTTCAATTTCTATATTAAGGATAGACTGACAAAGTTGGCCTAATTTATTAGTTTTCACTAACCCTAGATTCTTTCCCTTGATAAAAAATCAATTCTGTCTTCTCGAGCTCCATCGTGTACTATTTACTTACAAACAACCCAGCGCAAATTCGGTTCGGGACAAATAGAACAGACTATGTCGAGCCAAGAGCATTTTCATTACTATGGAAAATGGTGGATAGCAAAATCCACAATCGATCATCTCCTTCAAGTCGCACGTTGCTTTCTACCACATCGTTTTAAACGAAGTTTTACCATAACATTACATTCCTCTAATTTCATTGCAAAGTGGTATCGAGAATTGATCCAATATGGATGGAATCATGAATAGTCATTGGTTTTGTATACTAATTCAAACTTGCTATCTATGGAGAAATATGGATAAAAGAAATAAGGGAGAAATATGGATAAAAGAAATAAGTATTTATCGGGGAAGACTCTGCAAGGATCCAATTTATTTAAACCCATATTCTATCATATGAATGAAACATAGTTTGAAAAAGAGGAATAAAATAGTTTGCTTAAGACTTATTTATTATGGAATTTCCATCCTCAACAGAGAACTCGAGATGATCAATCCTGAAATGAGAAGAATCAACTCTTTTCCAACAAATAAACTATGCCAATGAAAAGATTAGCAGTTTTTTGTTAGTTATAAACTTTTCATAGTTCTTCGACTGGAATAACAGGAGTAACAAAAGAAAGAAAAAATAAAGTAAAAAAAATTAGTGTAAAGTAAAATTAAGGTCTTTGCTTTTACTTATAGCATTCTTTCTTTTAGGTAACAGAAAGAACTAAAAATTAAAAATAAGAAAAGTATGATTTTTTTTTTATGAGAAAGAAAAAGAATCCTTAGAAATGCATCTAATCTAAGAGTTCATAAGAACTAATTATTGTCTTTAATAAGCTTTTGTGTCTTGCAGGGCACAATACGATTCTATCTTTCGTTTCATGAAAAAAAAAAATCTGGGACGGAAGGATTCGAACCTCCGAATAACGGGACCAAAACCCGCTGCCTTACCACTTGGCCACGCCCCATTTCTTTTATGCGACACTAATAAACAGTATTTTTATTATATATTATTCGTCAATCCCACTTCAATTACCTAAAAAATCAGGGATATTTTCTTGCTAGGATTCTAAACATGCGGATAATATAGAATCCAAAAAATGCATTGATCATTACATGGAATTCTATTAAGATATTATATGAAAGTCGAATTTCTTCCATTCTCATTTGAGAATGCGAATACAAGGAGGTATTTTGTGTTTGGGAAAGTCCGAAGAAAAAAGGATTTTGAATCCACCTTTTCTTTTCCTTTTTCCCTTAGAAAAATAACTCAATCAAAATCCAATTATCTACTCTACAAGAACGAAATGCTTGTTATGCCTAATATACTTAGTTTAACCTCTATCTGTTTTAATTCTGGTCTTTATCCGACTAGTTTTTTCTTAGCCAAATTACCCGAAGCTTATGCCATTTTCAACCCAATCGTGGATGTTATGCCTGTCATACCTGTACTCTTTTTTCTATTAGCGTTTGTTTGGCAAGCTGCTGTAAGTTTTCGATGAAATCTTTACTATTCTGTATCTGTCTGCCAAATTGAATGATGTATTCATTGCAAAAAGATGTATTCATTGCAAAAAAATGAAAAAATGTAGAAGAGCCGAGAAGTCTTATATTATGAACTTTCGATTCTAAAATTCAAATTCTTCTACATTGAATGTATAGCTGCAACAATAAATTTGGATCAGCCTTTCTACCCCCTGCACCTACGTTGAGCAGGTACCTTTAGGTACCCACACAATACTTAAACTAATTTTTGATATTGATAAGACTGCTTATTATAAAGCAATTCTTGCAATTTTTTTTAAGAATTGATTTTTGCATTTTTTAGGTGTCAAAATAAAAAAAACCATCCTAGTGGATCTGTGCGGTAAGGAAAAACGGGTAATCTATTCCTTAAAAAAAAATCTTGGAGATTATGTAATGCTTACTCTCAAACTCTTTGTTTATACAGTAGTGATATTCTTTGTTTCCCTCTTTATCTTTGGATTCTTATCTAATGACCCAGGACGTAATCCTGGACGTGAGGAGTAAAAATCCAAAATTTTGGGGAATTTTTTTTTACAAATTGGATTTATTTCGTACATTTATCTATGAGAAAATCC